CAAATAAAGCTATATATATATATAGAATAAAAAATATATATATAGAATAAAAAAAATAAATAAACAAAGGAAAAGTTCTTATTCGAAGCGCCTCGTGATCGTCAACCAATTCTGTGCTTCAATATAATTACCAGGAGTAAGCGTTATAGCCTGTTTCCAATACTCAGCGGCTTGAGCGAACCAAGCCTCCGCCATTTCAGAATCTCCTTGTTGAATGGCCTGTTCTCCACGGTCGGAATAGGCGGGTCAATTCCCTCCCTGAGAACCGTACTTGAGAGTTTCCTACCTCATACGGCTCGACAACCAACTCTTTTGTTTTGGTGTACCAGTTTTTTAACTTTAACCTACTTTAACTTTATATCTAATTGAATGTCTAATTGAATGAGATTTCTTATAGATATTAGGTTTTTCTTGTATTAAACAAAAGAGAGTAATTACATGAGTTTCAAACTTTCATTTTGATATAATTAATATATTAATTAATATAATAAGTTTTATATAATAAGTTTTATCTTTTCTCCTACCTTCACAAAAAAAGCCATGTCCACTGTTATTAGATATTAGAATTTTCTGAAAGGTAACTATCCCGCTTTCATATAAAAATTTATATAGAATCTTTGAAAAAGACTTTTTTTCATACTTCATAAAAAAGAAAAAGACTTACTGTCTTTAGGATCTGATGCTACACCGCTGCTCAATACCTTAGGGGATCCACTCTATTACATAAGTAGATTCCTAAGATTTATCTCATATTATGATATAAATAAACAGCTCTTGTTGTATCGGTCCAAAACCTTTCCAATTGATCTTTACGGTGCTTCCTCTATCAATTAAATCTTTTTTTATCCATAGAAAGAAAGTATTTAGGCATATCTAGTCTTCACTTCATATTTCGATCTATGAAGTTTATTTATTTGCTACAGCTGATAAAAAATCGTTTTGGACGATGCTTATGTAGAAAGCCCTTTTTTTGTGTTTCTAGTATTTCATTGACTAGCTGTTCGTTCTTTTTTTCTATAGTGGAGATAGTCGCACGTAATGACAGATCACAGCCATATTATTAAAAGCTTGTGGTAAAAAGGGGTTTCGTTCTAATGCCCGAAAATAATATTCTAAAGCTTTGGTATGTTCCCCATTACTTGTGTGGATAAGGCCTATATTATAGAGTATATAACTTCGATCATAGGGGTCAATTTCTAGTCGCATAGCTTCATAATAATTCTGTAATGCTTCCGCATAATTTCCTTCAGATTGAGCCGACATCCGTTACGGTCGTCATTCGCTTTAACGAATTCTCCGTTTCAGAACCGTATGTGAGATTTTCATCTCATACGGCTCCTCCTTTAGGTGCATAATGAAAATAATATATGGAAAAATTTGATGTCATTATGAACTAAGCGGGGCTAATGTTTTTACAAGAAATCCCTAGCCAACCTTCTTGCAAAAGATCTTTTCTTACTACTAAGTGGGTTCATGCTAGATAAAAATAAAAAAGGAAACTCTAAAAATTTCTTTGTTCTCAACGCCCCTAAATTTCCAGGAATTAGTCACTTCAACAGTCTTCAATGGTTATACGGGTATCCAAAGTACGAACGAGATGGATGTTTATTGTTCCAACCATTTTAATTAGTCCCAATCCCAAATAAGAAGAAGAAGAAAGAAAAGGCATCATTTTGAAGAAAGTTTTCGTGTTGTTGATTTCTCGGCGTAGTGCTTCTTCCCCTATGCCTCCTATTCGGATATTGTATTAGTGTAGTAGGATTGATCTGTAATACGGGAACCATAGGTAAAAACCTTTTGCTCAATACTAGAATTCACAATTGAAGCATCTAAGGCTGCATTAATCATGGATACATGACAGAAGGGATTGCTTTTTTTATATTATAAACTTCACCTTCAAAAGCGTAGATTTTTTTCAATACTCGTTTTTCTTTCTATTCCAAATCGGCGAGAAATAAAAAAAATAATGATAATCAAATCGCACCATCTCTGTAATAAGTAAATGCCTCTTTTTCTCCAGAAGTTGTCGGAATGACTCGTAATAAGATATCGGCTACAATTGTAAAGGTTTTATCAATAAAATTTCCATTTATACGCGATCTTGGCATAGGTAGTAATCCATTCTATAACTCTTTTTATTTCCTTTACCTTTTCTTTTGTGAGAAAATTTTCTCACAAACAAAGGAATTATATAGTACGAACTAACATAAAAGCGGACTCGTTAAAATAAAAAAAAAACCTTCTATCTACTTCCAATTTTTCCGGTCAAAAAAAGGTATCTATTAACCAGAATCTAAAAAAATAACTCGCTATTCACCCAGGTACTCAGTCATAATCCTGATGTCGGAGAGATGGCCGAGTGGTTGAAGGCGTAACATTGGAACTGTTATGTAGACTTTTGTTTACCGAGGGTTCGAATCCCTCTCTTTCCGTACTTTCAACTAAAAGAATAGATATAAAATCTACATTTCTTTGATATGGAAAATGCTGGGAAGAGCAAACAAGGGATCCAAACCTCCCTACCAATCTATGATACATGAATAGTAAAAAGATTCCCCGACAAAATCCTTTACCTTGTGCTTTTTTATTTTTAATCAAAAAAGAGGGCAAAGGGGAGTTGTACGAACTCTTGTTTTTAGTTATTTTTTTTACTTAAGTTAGGTTTATTAAGTCTGTCGAGAGTAATATTCTACGACAAGCAATTCATTTATTTTCAAACCAACGTATTTCCTATCTATTATTTGATTGACTAACCCTTCATATTGGAATGTGTGAAGAGTCAGATGGTTTGGCAATTCCTCGGGGGCAGATGAATCAAGAAGATTTTGAACCAAAGTTCTAGAGTTTTGTTCATCCTTCACTGTAATAATATCTCGGGGTTTGCAGCGATAACTTGGTATATCAACTATACGACCATTAACTAAAATATGTCCGTGGTTAACTAATTGGCGCGCTTGAGGAATAGTCAAAGCCATACCCAATCGAAAAAGGATGTTATCCAAACGCATTTCAAGTAATTGTAATAAAACTTGACCTGTTGACCCCTTGGCTTTTCCGGCGATACGAACATATTTAATTAATTGGCGTTCTGTAAGACCATAATGAAAACGCAATTTTTGTTTTTCTTCTAAACGAATACGATATTGAGATTTTTTTCCGGAGCGTGATTGGTTTCTAAGATCGCTTCCTGCCCTAGGCCTTTTACTAGTTAGTCCCGGTAAAGCCCCCAGACGGCGTATTTTTTTAAAACGCGGCCCTCGGTAACGTGACATAAAGACTCCTTTTTTTTATTGAAATTGTACAAAACAAAATTAAAACTGAACTAAATGATAATGATAAATGACGTGAAATCCACTCCAATAAACTATTGGAATACAAAGAGTCAGAAGATAAATTCTCTCAATATACAGATTTTTTTTATTGTATATACAATATATATAAATCAAATAAATCACAAAAATTTTCCGTTATTTTCTTGATTTATTTTGCAAAGATCTAACCCTTTTACCCAATATATATTCCTATATGGAAGTTTATATGACTAAATATAAATGGCGTGGTAACTCTTGGAAAAAGGTGAAAGAAGTCTTTTCAATCTTCTTTTATTTTGACAGTACATTAAAAATAATGTAAAAAAAAAAAAACGAAAAAATATGGAAAAGCCGGCTATCGGAATCGAACCGATGACCATCGCATTACAAATGCGATGCTCTAACCTCTGAGCTAAGCGGGCTCAAATAAAATAGCGCATGCATACAAATTCATTAAACTACTAGATCGTATCAATTAACTATTCTATTAATATTTTTCCTTATCTATTTATAATTAATCATATTCTATATATTCTAGAACAGAATATAGCTCAAATAAATAGTGACTATCATTAAATAAATAAAACAAAACCTTAATTAATTATATAGAATCTAGCAATATATCGACTTTCTAATTTTGATTTCATTAGTTTATAAATAAGAAAATCTTAATTAGAATTAGATCAGAAAAATTTTTTTTAGTTAAATGATATCTGATTTGAAATTATTGTTTTTTTGTTCTAACCTAATGCTATTATTATTATTTTATACTTTTTGTCTTTTTATTTTATTTATAATATTATAGAATTGTTCGAATTAATATTCGAATAGAATTTTTTAGAATTATTAGAATTTCAAATCTACGAAGTAGACTTATAATCTTTTTCCATTGCACATTGTAGAATTCTAAGTTTCAATAATAATCAAAAATTTATTTTCATGGAAGTAAAAAAAAAAAAAAAGAATCGACCGTTCGACTATTTCTTAAAATTTAATACAAAGATGAGAATAAGGAAGAACATATATATGTTATGTAATATATAACCATATTGAATTGCAAATACAAAAATGATAGAATCTTTGTTGATTAGACTAAATCAATATGGATGGGGCTAAAAAAAAATTAAAGAAGATACCAAAGAAATAAAATAAGTATCTATATGTAATGAATGCCAAGGTTTCGGCATAAGAAAAAGTGGAAAGACATCATAATGAGATCCTAATCTCAAAGCAAAAACGGGGATATGGCGGAATTGGTAGACGCTACGGACTTAATTGGATTGAGCCTTGGTATGGAAACCTACTAAGTGATAACTTTCAAATTCAGAGAAACCCTGGAATTAACAATGGGCAATCCTGAGCCAAATCCTGGTTTACGCGAACAAACCAGAGTTTAGAAAGCGAGAAAAAAGGGATAGGTGCAGAGACTCAATGGAAGCTGTTCTAACAAATGGAGTTCACTACCTTGTGTTGATCAAATGATTCACTTCATAGTCTGATAGATCCTTGGTGGAACTTATTAATCGGACGAGAATAAAGATAGAGTCCAATTCTACATGTCAATACTGACAACAATGAAATTTATAGTAAGATGAAAATCCGTTGACTTTTAAAATCGTGAGGGTTCAAGTCCCTCTATCCCCAACTCTACTATCCCAAAAAGTCTGTTTGACACTTTACCTTTTTTTT